ATCTTGGCGATCTTCTCTATCTAATGAATGAGGAGTCCGTTTGGAAATCGTCCGCCCTGCGCGCACCCCCCGAGTTTAGGATTCAACAGGAATCGCACAAGGGTAGATTGATAGAAACCTCTGGGAAAATACCCACCAGTACCCGTAACCCAGCAAAGAAAGTACATTACATAGTCCGTTTTAGGGATTGGCGACTTACCCATTCAGTGACTTTGGCGCTGGACGTTCTCAAAATGGGTACTATCGGGTCGGGTGAATTAGAGAATAGACAGACGTCTGTTGGCATTCCAGCCTTCCTTCTCCTTTGCCTATCCGAAAGAGGATCGTACCTCTTGGTCGTGAATAGGACGAACCCGCCTCCGTGGATATCTTTGCTTCGGAACAAAACAATTAGAATTAGGCTCGGTCAACTGGAATGATCCATATGGGAGATCTTCCAATTGAGAAGATCCATCGACCTGAGACGAAGAGAAAGGTCTATCTATTTTCTTTAGTTATTCAATTAAACCAATGATTCGTTATTGGAGCAGGTAGCAACAACCATTTCAGCGGACATGCGTATTTTCCGATGGATTTACATGGTTTCGTTAGTAGAGATTGTTTGATGTAGCGAGTAATAGGCTCTTTCGCCGTTCAAGAATTCTTGTTTAGGCAGTTCATATCATCCACACATAGTGATCTAAGATTTCAATTCTTCCATGTTTCAGCAGTAGCATATTGTTCCATGGAGCTAAGGCCAAAAAGATGGAAGGAACAAGTGTTTCCACGACTCTACCATCCGGCCAATTCTGTTCCACTTAATCCCCTTTTCATGGGCACATATCTTTACGGCTAAGGAATGGGGAATCTTTCTCCTGTTACATGAATCAAATGTTTCATTTCATCCGGGAAAAGCCATCTCTTTCTCAACAATGTCTTTGTCATTTGATCCAATAGTGTTCCGTTAGATAGGAACAGATTTGATAAATACTGATAACTCTCGGATAGAGTATTAGAACGGAAAGATCCATTAGATAATGAACTATTGGTTCTAAACCATCTCTGGCGATGAATCAACAATTCGAAGTGCTTTTCTTGCGTATTCTTTATGAACCAGCGTTTATATATAGATGTAGGAGGATTTGTTTGGGAAGCAATAAGCCCCTTTGACATCTCCTCATCTGCAAAGAATTCTCGACGTGAAAACACAGAGACAAAGGGCTGATCTTTGAATAGGGAAAGGAATGGATCCGCAGGGTCCCAAATGAATTGGCTTGTTCGAAAAAAGCCTTGTTCTTTGGAAGATCTATCTCGTGTCTGGTACTGCATGGTTCCACTCTGCAAGAACTCCGAATCATTCTCTTGAAGCTCATCCTCTTTATGATAAATGATCCGTTTGCCCCGAAATGACCCAGCCCAATAGGGAAATCCCAATTCAGTGGGCCTTTCGATACAATCAAATAGATTGCCATAAGGGCGCCATATTCTAGGAGCCCAAACTATGTGATTGAATAAATCCTCCTCTATCTGTTGCGGATCGAGGGCCCCTTCTTCAAACTCCGATTCGTATTTTTCATATAGAAATCTCTGATCAACGATAGAACAAGATCCATTTTGCATCATATCTAACTGATTCCTTGGTTCGGAACGAAGAAGCAATGTCACTCGATTATTATCAAACTGACTGCAATCTTTTTCTGTCCGTGAGGATCCCGCCAGAGCCAGAGCGCCTTCTACTTCTACTTCTAATAGTAATAATAGTAATAGGCCATGAACTAGATCAGAATCATTCTCAACGAATCCATAAGAAGTGATCCAATTTTTTTCATCGGGTCTGGATGAAGACCAAAGATCTTGAGCGACCGATCCGGCAGAACAACTCAAAAGATAAAGAAGTATCGTTAATTTCTTCATGCTCGTTCCAAGTTCGAAGTACCATTTGTACAAATAAGAATCCCCTCCCTTACATGATTTCTTCTTCATATAGATAGATATAGGATCTATGGGGCAATTACTTAGAAGTACATTTTGTGCAACAGCCCTTCCTATCTGATAGAAAAGGATCCCATGATCCTGAACTGATCTTATCTGGGATCGAAAATGCCAAGTTTTTCTATGAAGAGCTGATCTAATTGTATTAGTTTCTATAATGGATTTCTTCTGTGTAATACTAATTGATAGGGCCTCATTGATAAGTGCTACAAGATCTCGTGCATTGGAACCCATGGTTATGGACCCGAATCCAGTAGTATGGAACATCTTCTTTTCCAAGTGAAATCCCCTAGTATATGAAAGAATGAAAAAGTGCTTTCGTTGTTGTGGAAGAAGAAGCCTTCGTATCTTAATGCATGTATTTAATTTATTCGGAGCTATTAGAGCGGGATCCACTTTTTGGGGAATATGAGTCGAAGCAATAACAAGAATCTTTCCAGTGGAACATCTTTCACTGGAGAGATAGTTCTCTAATAGACCGAGGGATAAGTAATTCGACTCATTCACATGCAGATCATGAATGTTTGGA